CACCAGGAGCTGTTACGCCAGGCGCATTAGCGTGGATATTTTGTACCCATTGAGCAAAGATAGGTTGTAATTGTATGGCGGTATCCGAAAACATATCTTGGGGACGGCCTAAAGCGCTCATGGTATCATTATGAATGTACAAGCCAAAACTGTGAAAACCTAAAAATATACATACCCAGTTAAGGTGGGATATGATTGCATCGCGGTGTCTAAGGACGCGATCTAATAGATCGTTATATCGAGTAGTTGGATCATAGTCTCTTACCATAAAAATGGCTGCATGTGCAGCAGCACCGACTATCAGAAATCCGCCAATCCACATGTGGTGTGTGAACAAGGAAAGTTGTGTACCATAGTCAGTAGCTAGGTATGGATAGGGGGGCATAGAATACATATGATGAGCTACAACAATGGTTGTAGAGCCTAGCATAGCTAGGTTAAGAGATAATTGAGCATGCCATGACGTTGTTAGGATTTCATAGAGACCCTTATGACCTTGTCCTGTAAACGGGCCCTTATGAGCCTCCAAAATATCTTTAAGTCCATGACCAATACCCCAGTTGGTCCTATACATATGACCTGCGATCAGGAAAAGAATAGCAATAGCTAAATGATGGTGGGCAATATCGCTCAACCATAGACCGCCGGTTATTGGGTCCAGTCCTCCGCGAAAACTCAGAAATTCTGAGTATTTGGACCAATTCAAGGTGAAAAAGGGGGTTGCTCCTTCGTCAAAACTAGGATAAAGTTGAGCCAAAAGGTCGCGATTCAAGATAAATTCATGAGGAAGTGGTATCTCTTTAGGATCAACCCCAGCGTCAAGAAATTGGTTAATCGGTAAAGATACATGGATTTGGTGTCCCGCCCAAGAAAGAGACCCAAGTCCTAATAACCCCGCTAAGTGGTGATTCAACATAGATTCTACATCTTGGAACCAGGCCAATTTGGGAGCAGCCTTGTGATAATGGAACCAACCAGCAAAAAGCATTAACGATGCAAAAATCAATGCACCGATTGCGGTACAATACAGTTGTAATTCACTAGTTATTCCAGATGCTCGCCAAATCTGAAAAAACCCAGAGGTTATTTGGATTCCTCGGAAACCCCCACCTACATCACCATTCAATATTTCTTGCCCTACTATTGGCCAAACTACCTGAGCACTGGGTCCAATGTGAGTAGGATCGCTTAGCCATGCTTCATAATTGGAAAAACGGGCACCATGGAAATACATGCCGCTCAACCAAAGAAAGATAATGGAGAGTTGACCAAAATGAGCACTAAAGACTTTTCGAGAGATCTCCTCCAAATCACCGGTATGACTATCGAAATCGTGAGCATCAGCATGTAAGTTCCAGATCCAAGTGGTAGTATCAGGGCCCTTAGCTATTGTTCTTGAGAAATGGCCGGGTTTGGCCCATTCCTCAAAAGATGTTTTTACAGGATCCCTATCCACAACAATTTTTACTTCTGGTTCCGGCGAACGAATAATCATTAAGTCCTCCTCTTTCCGGACAAGACATACAAAGAGACCCGCCAACTGTCTTTTTAGTGACCCTTTGAAAGATAGATATTATGATTAGTCCTTTTCTTTACTATCTATCGTCCTTCTATTTTTTTTTAGTTATTCACTGGAACAATTATATATTGAAGTCAATCCGAGGCAAGTGTTCGGATCTATTATGACATAAGGATTAGGTGCCTAACGGACATTTTTTATCTTGGAAAATTATTTCCCGACGTAACAAAAAAATCTTTTTTTAATTTAAAAAGCTAGCGTATTTTTTTTGAAGGTATAAGCCCTGTCTACACCCACTTTCCTTGAGTAGAGATTTTTTTATTCGATTCCAAATTCCAAGATAACTCTTTAGAATTATTAATAAATTATTAATAAGTATTAATAAGACGGTCCTCGTATATTAGCGATGTTTAGATCGCCCCTCTTTATTCACTTTTTTACTTCTATTCTAGTTCTAGATGAAATCTCATATAAAATAGAAGGTAGAAGAAAGGGATATAATGAAATTCTTGTCTTGATTCGATCTTCCGACCTAATTTATTTTATTAATAAATCAACAACCAAACTACCCATTTTATGAAAAAGGGGGGTGGTCTTATTCAAATTCAAAGCGCTTCGTAATCTTCAACCAGTTCTGTGCTTCAATATAATTTCCCGGAGTAAGCGCTATAGCTTGTTTCCAATACTCAGCAGCTTGATCAAACCAAGCTTCCGCAATTTCGGAATCACCCTGTAGAATGGCCTGTTCTCCTCGGTCGGAATAGGCAGTTCCTTCCCCTAGAACCGTACTTGAGAGTTTCCTACCTCATACGGCTCAGAAATTGCTATCTTAATTTCCCCTATCTTAATCTGATTCTATTTCTCAAAAATCGATCCAATTTCTTCTTGGGTTAAGCAGAAAAAGTGAATTACCTAAGTTTCAAACCCTAATTTGGATCAATAATCAGTTTGATCTTTTCTCCCACCTTCAGAGAATGAAGCATAGATAGACTTATAGCCTTCGTTCGAATTTTCTGAAAGGTAACTATCTCGGTTTCATATATGAAATTTATATAGAATCCTTGAAAAAGACTTTTTTCCCATAATAAAGAAAAAAGAACTTACTATCTTTGGGATCTGATACTACACCGCTGCTTAATTCCTTAGTGGATCGGCTCTATTACATAAGCGGATTCCTAAATTTTGCCCCATATCATGGGATAAGTAAGCAGTTTTTTTTAGTTGTATTGACCCAGTCGCTCACTAATGGATCTTTACGGTGCTTTTCCTATCAATTTTGGAATTTTATCCATAGAGTAGTAGCATAGGCTATACTTTCTTCCTAGTTGGATTCTCGTGAAGTGTCCTTTTTTCCTACAGCTGATAGGGCAAAATCGTTGTTTTGACGATCCCTATGTAGAAAGCCCTTTTTCTAGTATTTACTAGAAAATTTGACCCTTTCTTTTTTTTCTTCTTTCTATAGTGGAGATAGCCGCACGTAATGACAGATCACGGCCATATTATTAAAAGCTTGCGGTAAGAAGGGATTTCGTTCTAGTGCTCGGAAATAATATTCCAAAGCCTTTGTATGCTCTCCATTGCTTGTGTGTATAAGGCCTATGTTATAGAGTATATAACTTCGATCATAGGGATCAATTTCTAGTCGCGTAGCTTCATAATAATTCTGCAAAGCTTCCGCATAATTTCCTTCGGATTGAGCCAACATTCGTTACGGTCGTTCGTTCTATTCAAAAAATCTCCGTTCCAAAACCGTACATGAGGTTTTCATCTCATACGGCTCCTCCCTTCTGTACATAGTACTAAGCGAAATAATCTATAGAATAAAAATAGAATTAGTCCCACTCATTATGGACCGAAAGGGGCTGGTATTTTTCCAAGAAATCTCTAGCCAACCTTCCCGCAAGAGGGTTTTCTTAACACTAAGGAATTCTATTAATGCTAGAGGAAAACGATAGCTGCAAGAATTTCTTTGTTCTCAACGCCTCCTATTTAGAGGAATTAGCCACTTCAACGACCTTTGATGGTTATAGGGGTATCCAAAGTACAAACCTGATGGCTGTTTGTTATCCGAACCACTCTTCCCAGCCCTAATACCGATCAGGAAAGGGCCGATTTCTAACAAAGTTTTTCTCTTGTTGATTCCTATTTCTAGGTGTAGTGCTTTTCTCCCCTATACTGCCTATTGGTACTAGTAGAGTAGGATTGACCTGTAATACAGAATCTATCCTGTAGGTGTAACCTTTCGCTCAATACTCAAATCTACAATTGAAGCATCTGAGGCCGCATCAATCGAGGATACACGACAGAAGGAATTGTTAGTTCACCTCACCTTCTCCAAGCGTGGGTTTCCTTTACTAATTTTGTTCTCTCTATGGGAACCCCTTCTCTTTCTCGTAAGACTCAAGCGCAAGTAGGGCTAAAAAAACCAAAAAAAAGAGTCAAATCGCACCATCTCTATAATAAGTAAATGCCCTTTTTTCCCCTGAGGTTGTCGGAATTATTCGCAATAAAATATTGGCTACAATTGAGGAGGTCTTATCAATGAAATTTCCATTTATACGGGATCTAGGCATAATTCTCAATCCATTCTATATAGAATTGTTTTCATTCCTTCACAAAATAACATAAAAACAAACACATTCGATTCTTATAAATCGACCGATCCATATATATGCTCTAAATGGATAAGAGAGGTATGGATTTTCCGCTTAGCTCAAATTGTCTCTTTTTCCTTCTGTTTGGACAAGAAGAGCTGTGAAATATTTGACTAAGATTGAATTTCATTCCACTTTTCTATTTCTCAATAATAACTTCTCTCATCAGCTATTTCGCGTTTTCAAAGTCATTAATTGTCTCATACCTTTTTTAGATAAGGTTCCTTTATTTTATTATATTTTATTATGGAATAAGAATAATTCTTAACATTCTCTTTTTCTTTGGTTTTGGGAAAACCCAAACTAAAACTTTTCGAGAGAGCAGAATTCCTAGTAAAAAAATTCTGGATCCTTCCACTTAGATGAAAAGAGTTTTTCCAATAGAACCATGGAATCCCCCCGCGATTGTGGTTGTACTTGTACTACAGGAATAGGAAAACTCGCTATTCATTCAGTTTATTTTCCATAATAAAATTATGTAGGAGAGATGGCCGAGCGGTTCAAGGCGTAGCATTGGAACTGCTATGTAGACTTTTGTTTACCGGGGGTTCGAATCCCTCTCTTTCCGTTTCTCTTAATTCATCAACGTTAACGATCACAATGTATCAAATCAAATAACAGTTTATTCCAGCAATAATACCTTTATTTAATAGAAATAATAATACCTTTATTTAATAGAAATTCTCTTAATAGAAATTCTCTATAGTAAATTATTGTGGTATGTAAAATACACGTAGACGAAAGAACAAAAAAGAAAAAAGGATCCTAGGGTTAATCGATTTCTGCTAGTTGAATGGAAAATACGAATTAAGGGCCCTAGGACGATTTAGTTCGGGGAAGGGGAAGAAAATTCTATGAACCTTTCTTTTTTTTTCATTAAGTTCAAGTCTGACGAGAGTAATATTCTACAACTAACAACTCATTTATTTTGAGACCGACCCACCTCCTATCTAGGATTTTTTTAACTAGTCCTTTATATTGCAATGTGTCAATCGTCAAATGCTTTGGCAATTTCCCCGGGTCGGATGAAGCAATAGAATTTTGAACCAAACCTTTTGATCTTTGGTTATCTTTCGTAGTAATAATATCTCGGGGTTTGCAACGAAAACTTGGTATATCGACTATACGATCATTAACTAAAATATGTCTATGGTTAACTAATTGCCGGGCCTCAGGAATGGTTGAAGCCATGCCCAATCGAAAAAGGATATTATCCAAACGCATTTCAAGTAATTGTAGTAAAACCTGACCTGTTGACCTTTTTGCTTTTCCAGCGATATGTACATATCTAAGTAATTGTCGTTCTGTCAGACCATAATGAAAACGCAATTTCTGTTTTTCTTGAAGACGAATACGATATTGTTCCTTTTTCCCAGAATGGAATTTCTTTTTCAGATTACTTATGGATTTAGGAGTTTTTCTAGTGAGTCCTGGTAAAACTCCCAGATGGCGTATTTTTTTTAAACGAGGTCCTCGATAACGGGACATGAAGACTCCTTTTTTATTTTATTGAAATTTCATTTTACACAATTAATTTCATTGCATTTACATTACAGAATACATCGAAATTAAAACTGAATTAAACTAAAGGATAAACAGAGTTAAATCTACTAAAATACTACAAAAAATGGAATTTCATCAACATCTGGATTTTATATTTATATATAATTTTATATTTATATATATATATATAATATTATTTATTTTATTGTTTTGTATCTAGCAAAATTGTAAGGTAGAACAACAGAACAGATCCTGGATTCTCCATTTAATTCGGAGAAAAAGAAAAAGAGAAATTCTTGTTCATGGAACATCGATATAGAAAAAAGCCGACTATCGGATTTGAACCGATGACCCTCGCATTACAAATGCGATGCTCTAACCTCTGAGCTAAGTGGGCTTACATAACAGAAATAGTGTAACAAATAGAAATATGTATATAGAAATATGTATAGTATAGGAAATTCGTAAAATGGCAGATCTTAATTATTAATCTTAGCTATTAACTAGTTCGAAATTTGAAGTTCTACTTAGAAAAAACACTAGAACTTCATAAAGATAAAGTTAGCTTGATATGCTTAACTAGAGGATAGCCTTAAATAGGATTATAGAATTTTTATAGAATTTCTTGAACTTTCCTTTTATTTCTCTAATTCGCAATTTGATTTTTCTAATAGAATAGAATCTATTCTAATTTGTATATTGAATTTGATTTCAGATATTTTATATAATAAAGAGAAAATACGAATTTTTTGGCATTTTCATTCGATCATTATAGATATTTTTTGAAATTTTTTCTTTTTTTTTTTATTTCTTAATAATAATTAATATTTTACTAAAGAAAATATAGAATCATAGCAAATGAAATTGCTAATTCTGATTAGAAAAAAAAAGAATGAATATCGAGCGTTATAGTATGATTTTGAATACTCTAAAAAAGAAAGGTAGGGGGGGGAGAGAAAAAGTTTGGGATATATTGATTCGGATTGAATTGCAAATACATCAACGATAGAATCAATTCTGAATTGCAACAAGCAGGGTCTCTCAAATAGAGACGAACTGTTAGACTACGTCGAATAATTAATTCAACGATTCAAAAAAAACTAAGAGATGGATAAAATTACACAAGGAATCTAGGTCTCAATCAAAGAAAAGGAAAATGGGGGATATGGCGAAATCGGTAGACGCTACGGACTTGATTGTATTGAGCCTTGGTATGGAAACCTGCTAAGCGGTAACTTCCAAATTCAGAGAAACCCTGGAATTAAAAAAGGGCAATCCTGAGCCAAATCCGTGTTTTGAGAAAACAAGCGGTTCTCGAACTAAAATCCAAAAGAAAAGGATAGGTGCAGAGACTCAATGGAAGCTGTTCTAACGAATCGAGTTGGTTACGTTGTGTTGGTAGTGGAACTCCCTCTAAATTAGAGAAAGTAAGAGATTTAGACATCTAATACATACGTATAGATACTGACATAGCAAACGATTAATTACAGAACCCATATCATAATATAGGTTCTTTATTCTTTTTTAGAATGAAATTAGGAATGATTCTAAAATAAAAAATTCAGGATTTTTTTAGGATTCTTGTGAATCCATTCCAATCGAATATTGAGTAATCAAACCCTTCCATTCACAGTTTTCGAGATCCTTTCAAAAGTGGATTAATCGGACGAGGATAAAGAGAGAGTCCCATTCTACATGTCAATACTGACAACAATGAAATTTCTAGTAAAAGGAAAATCCGTCGACTTTATAAGTCGTGAGGGTTCAAGTCCCTCTATCCCCAAACCCTCTTTTATTCCATAACTATAGTATTTATCCTCTTTT